CTAAAGGGTTTAATCGCAAACTTGACAGATAACCCAGAAACTCTAAATTATCTTTAGATAATTGATTTATATTGACCTTTTGCGATTGAAACCATACGGAAAAATAACATTGCCATAAATTAACAAAATAATATTTCCATTTATTCATCAGAAGCGGCGTATCCTTTGTTGTCAGAATGCATCTTCCACGATATCTAACATAATGTATTAAAGGATCCTTGAGCAACCCTAGGATCGCCGGAAAATTATTAACAAAAACTTTTAAAAAATCTTGTATTTTTCCATAGAATAAAATTCGCTCAAAAAGGACTTCATAAGATGTCGATCGTAAATGCGAAGACTGCTTGCGTAGAAAAAAAAAGATGGATTCGTATTCACATAAATGAGAATTATATAAGAACAAGAAAAATCTTGGATTCAAAATTGATTTTTTTTTAATATAAAAATTCTTCCAATTGCAATACTCGTATAGACAGAACCGAAAAAAATGCAAATAAGAGGCATCTTTTACCCGGTAACGTAGGGTTTGAACCAAGATTTCTAGATGGATGGGGTAAGGTATTAGTACATCTAACACATAATTAAAATGTGCTAATTTGTCTTCTAAAAAGGGAAATATTGAATGAATTGATTGTAAATTATAAGATTTTTTGAATTGTTTTCCTTGGAAAGAGGATCCTAATCTTAGGGAAAATGGAATTTCTACAATCACTGCAAATAAAACAGATATCATTTGATAATAGAAAAGACTGGTATGCCCCAGATTTTGGTTCAAATCCTTAGTGGGAATAATCAAACGATTCTGTTCATACATTCGAAAAATTAAGCGTTTCACAATGAGTGAACTATATTTTTTGTCATAATCCGTATTTTCCAAGAAAATAGAGCGATTTCTATTTAATCTATTTAAACCATGATCATAAGCAAGTACATAAATATACTCCCGAAAAAAAAGTGGATATAGAAAACTCTGTTGCCGAGCCCCATCGAACTCTAAATATCCTTGAAATTTCTCCATTTGGATTGAAATTCGATTTGAACTATAAGGTAAAGTCTTTATTTTCTTGAGTTCTGAAATGACACATAGTGCGATACAGTCAAAATAAGGTATTAGACTACGAAAGCAATAGATACCTCATAAACAGGTAGACTGCTAAACGGATTCTCTATCTTTAATAGGTTTCTGTTTGTTATATTATAGAATAACAAAACAAGATGATTAGAAATCCTTTATTTTTTTAACCTAATCGCTCTTTTGATTTTGGAAATATATATATTTTTGATCAATATACTGCTTCTTTTACACACTCCAACCTAACCCAAATGGACTAGGTAAAAAAATAATTAGGACTCATGAAAAAATTGACAATAACACGCAAGAAAAAAATGCCTTCCCATACCCGTATTAGGCACTAATCTATTTTTAACATTTAATTAGATCGGGTAATTTTTCAAATTACGAATGGAAGCTCGTTTCTTTTTTTTTTTCCTGGAATCAGGAAAACTGGTTTTTTTATCCATCCATTTATATTTATTCACTTGACCCAAATTGGAATTCCTTTTTTTTTTTTTGCGACATCGAAAACACAGGTTGTACCGATCAGGAAAGCAAAAAAAACGGTTATCTGAATTCTCCCTTGATACGACATGCTATTTTTTCCATTCATTCCTTTCAGGATCAGTCGTGGTCTTACAAACTCTACCGCAGATCTGGACGAATCCTTTTCTTCATACAAATGTGTAAAAGATGCTAGTCGCACTTAAAAGCCGAGTACTCTACCGTTGAGTTAGCAACCCCAAAAAACAAAAAAAAGAACGTACTGCAAATATGTAGATACAACCAGAATAAAGAAAAAAAATCCAGTCGTGTGTGCGTCAGGGATAAATAGATCCATTTATCTATGAGAGAATTATATTTGGTCCATACACTGTTGTCAATATGATTGTGAATTTTTCATATAGTGACAAGAATAGAAAAAATAACTAAAAAAGCTTAACCCCTTGGTTTGTTAGTTCATAGAATGAATGAAACCTAAGCCAGTTAGGGTAATCTCAAATCTTTTTAGACTTTTTTAGACCCATTTTTTATGATGAATAAATTATTCATATAATAATATATATTCGTTTTATTCAGAATTAATATATTATTTTCTATACAGTATTATTTTCTATACAGTAAAATTTTGTATTTATAAAAAAATTAGAATTTATATAATATAGATCCAAATTTTTTTTCATAAATTTGTTTATGATTATAAAACATAGTAGTTGTTAGCAGGGTATTTTTTAGTATTCGTACCTTAGGAGGAATACTAATAATAAATGGAAATTCTAATAAATCAAAATAAATATGATGGAAGTGAAAGAGGAGGAAAGAGAAGAGTAGATAAAATTTGATATCAAGCTATATACGAGTCTTTCACATCCTCTTTTTTATAGTTCATTAATTCAATTTCGTTTTATTAAGACTTAATTACGTAAAAATCCCTGCCTTCTTTAAAATATCATGAACTGTTCTTGTTGGTTGAGCGCCTTTTTTAAGAAAATCGAGAATAGCAGGAAGATTTAAATAAGTTTGATTAGTTATCGGATCATAAAAACCCACCTTGCTAAGATCTCTTCCTTCTCTTCGGGATCGAACATCAATTGCAACAATTCGATAAACGGCTCATTGGGATAGATGTATATGAATAATACCCCCCCCTAGAAACGTATAAGAGGTTTTGGCCTCGTACGGCTCGAGAAAAAAAATTCAATGAGTAGAAGTTAACTTTAACTCTCTCTATAAAATTCAAATAGTCAATTCAAATATTAAATAGATTAATAAAAACATTAAATCAATTAGCCAGTATTGAAACCCTAACTCTTGTTTTCCATAAAAAGCATTCGTAACATTCGTACTCTCGTAACTCAAGTTAAATAACTCTAAAATATCTCACCGGAGAATCCTTAAGTACTTTTTTTATTGAGTAGTCTCTAGCCCTTTTTTTGTTTGTCTCATTTTTTATAATCAATTTTTATTCTTCATTCTGATCTAGTTGTTCAAACAATTGAAAACTGGATTTCCTTGTTTCAGGATTCTTTATCCTTACTTTGAATCTTTAGGTTTAAACATGACTTCGGTGATCTTGAATCGTTTTATTAAAAAAGGGCAGCAACAAGCCCCTTATTTTGTTTATGATTTCTTTTCTTTCTATACAAAGAATCATACAAACGCTTGATTCACGCATGATAGACTTTTGATTCAAAGAATTTTACAATTTTAAGAAGATTTCCTTTTCCATTGTAAAATTGCTTGAAAGGACTTTTTTTTTCAATATAAAAAGACTTACGAAGTTGTTCCAACTTATTGATTCGCACTAACCCTAGATCCTTACTCCTGCGAAAGGAATAAAAACTTTCTATTCTCCTCGAGCTCCATCCTGTACTCTTTTTTATATTCCAAAAAAGTGTAGGACTCTAGTAAAATAGACCACAAAATGTCGAGCCAAGAGCACCTTTATTCCTATATAAAAAGTGGCGGATGAAAAAATCCACAGCAGATCACGTCCTTCAATTCAAGTCGCACGTTGCTTTCTACCACATCGTTTTAAACGAAGTTTTACCATAACATTCCTCTAGTTTGTGTAATTGATTGAATTATGGAATCATGAATAGTCATAGTTCAGTCAGTATATCGTAATCTATACTTTTTCTTTCTCTATGAATGGAATAGTGAATTTACGCGTAAAGGTTCAGTCAGAATTCAAATGAATCCCTTGAATATAAATCTATATTTATATATATAGATATAGATTTTTTTTTATTAAAACTCTTAGAATCTATGGTTCTACCTTACTTACCCGCATCACACACAAATTAAAAAAGCAAATAGATTTTTTTGAATTCGGTTGAAATGATGAAAAATAAGTTTATTCTTCTTTTCATTTCAATATTTTATTCTTAAAAACTATTGGATTTTTAAACAGAAAGAGAAAGATGGTGTACAAAGGCAATAGAAGATTGATTCCGTAATGACTGTACTCTGGGACGGAAGGATTCGAACCTCCGAATAGCGGGACCAAAACCCGTTGCCTTACCGCTTGGCTACGCCCCATTTCGATTTTTATTCAAGACTACTAAAAGAGTAATATTCCTATTGGTTGTTCGTCAATTCAAAATGAAATATAGATTACATTGGTGCTAGAGTTTTAACACGTGTAGATAGCAAATAAAACTTACTTTATTGATCATTACATAGAATTCAATTAAGATATTGTATGAAAATATTATTTCTTTCATTCTCATAAGAGAATGAAAGGATTTTTGATTGAGTAAGTTCAACAAAGTCTTTTTAGACTATCTTTCTTTATTTTTTTCCTTATATAAAAAATATATTAATAACTCAATCAAAATGAAATTATCCACAAGAACACCAATTTTTGTTATGCTTAATATATTTAATTTGATCTGTATTTGTTTTAATTCTGCCCTTTTTTCAAGCACTTTTTTCGTCGCCAAATTGCCGGAGGCCTACGCCTTTTTGAATCCAATCGTAGATGTTATGCCCGTAATACCTCTTTTCTTTCTTCTCTTAGCCTTTGTTTGGCAAGCCGCTGTAAGTTTTCGATGAAATTATTAATACTCTCTTAAAAAAATTCACGATTTTTATTCTTCCAACAATTCAAAAGATCAAAAAAATCTTGACGTATGAACGAACTCTCAATTCAAACATTGAATTTTTTTGGTAGCCATACTAAATCTCGATCATTTCTATTTCCTAAATTTTATCCTCTTTTCCCTAAATGAAAGAACCTAATTAGATTTGAGTTCACCAAAAAAATATCTAGATGTTGGTATGCAAATCTGTTTGAAGATAAAAGATTCGACTATGTATCTTAATTACAAATGACTTTCTGAAACCTTTTTTTTATTTATTGGTATCAAAATTAGATATTTGGTATAAAAATAGAGAATCTATTCTCTTTTTTTTTTTTAGTAAGATCGTGGAGATTGTGTAATGCTTACTCTCAAACTTTTGGTATACACTGTAGTTATATTCTTTGTTTCTCTCTTCATATTTGGATTCCTATCTAATGATCCAGGACGTAATCCGGGACGTGAAGAATAAAAAAGAAAGGTTTTTTTTTTCTTTATTGAATTAGTGGAAATGGCGAATTTTATTAGGATTTTATCTATTACACACCATCAAAAGGAGAAAGGGAAAGAGAGGGATTCGAACCCTCGGTACGATTAACTCGTACAATGGATTAGCAATCCAACGCTTTAGTCCACTCAGCCATCTCTCCTAATTGAAAAGGGATACTTATTAGCAAAATTAGCAAAAAAAGGCTTGAAAAAGAACCTTCTCCACTTTATTCTTAAAAAGCTTTCTTTTTTTTTGTATAGATTATTCTTTATATTATATATATTTTTTCATTTTCTATATTTTATTATATATATATAAAATTTCTTTTTTATTATATAAATATAGTTATCCTCTATTTATAAATATAGTTATCCTCTATTTATATATATAATATATATATATATATTACTATTATATAACTGTTTTTATAGAACTTTCTCAGTAATTCTAGTTACATTAAAAATTTAGATAAAGATTAGATAAAGAAAAGGCGCGAAAGATAAATAGAAATAAATAAAACCACAATAATAGAAATCGAAAATCCTTTTTTTATTTTGTCTCGTCAAAACACAAGTAAAAGATCTTTTTTATTTTAATAGCCTGGCCTGGTCAGTCCCCAGCCGGGCCTTTTTTTGTTAACGTTAAAAAGACTAATCCGATGGATTTTTAGACAAAAAAAGATTTGAAATTGAAAAAAAAAAGTGGAATTGAATCCGCTTTTACTAATTTTATTAAGTCAACGCTAGAATTTTCGTATTTTTTTTTTTTCAGATTTTTTTATTACACCCCCGATTACTTTGTTCGACAAAAGGTTAATTTATATGCAATAATTGCATTGTAGCGGGTATAGTTTAGTGGTAAAAGTGTGATTCGTTCCTTTAATCCCTTTAATAGTTAAAGGGTCTCTCGGTTTGATTCATCTTCCGATCAAAAATTTTATTTCTTAAAAGGATTTAGTCCTTTCCCTTTCAATGAAAGATTCAAGGAAGATTATAGATTCTCGTAATTTGTATCCAAAGACTCTAATCAATTGTAAATTTGGATTATGAAATTCCGAAACATAATTTTTGAATTGGATGACTATTTACAATTCAATCAGTATAACAAGAGGATCCATGGATAAAGCTAGAAAAGTTTCTTTCTAATCGTAACTAAATCTTCAGTTCTATTCATTGTTTGGTATAGAAAAAAATTGAAGCAAAATAGCTATTAAACGAGAACTTTGGTTTACTAAAGACATCGACATATTATATTGTTTTAGCTCGGTAGAAACCAAATACTTTTCCTAAGGATTCCGTTAATATAGAAATAAAGAACGAAGTAACTAGAAAGATTGTTCGAGTTCGCCTGATCTATCTTCTAGAAGGATCATCTAGAAAGCAAAATTTTCTGTGAAAGTACCCAGACGGAAAAAAAAAGCTAACATAGATGTTATGGGTCAAATTTTGATTTCGTTGCCGTCTTTTTTTATTTGGGAATTTCTCCATCCATCATAAAGGAGCCGAATGAAACCAAAGTTTCATGTTCGGTTTTGAATTAGAGACGTTAAAAATATAAAAATGATCGATCGACGTCGACTAAAACCCTTAGCCTTCCAAGCTAACGATGCGGGTTCGATTCCCGCTACCCGCTCTAAATTCACAATTGCCCCTTTTTTTTATTAGAGACAATTTTAATTTTCTCTATTAGAATTGTCTAATAGCAATTGTGTATTGAATTAACTTCAATACACAATTACTAAAAAGATTTCGCACATTCTTTTTTTTTTTTTTAACAATTGGAAAGTCAAAAAAAAGGAAAAGCGTCCATTGTCTAATGGATAGGACATAGGTCTTCTAAACCTTTGGTATAGGTTCAAATCCTATTGGACGCAATATCAATATAGATATATTGCTATTTATCTATTATTTCCATTTATATATATATAATATATATATATTCTATTTCGAAAAAAGATAAGAAAGAAATAGAATAAGAAAGAAATTCTGAATGCTTTCAGATTTAATATTAAACAGATATTAGTTATATACTTCTTTCTATTATATACTTATAGACTTCTATTTATAGAATTTCTTAAAAATTGAATTAAAATTAAAGAGTAAAATTGACTAAAGAATAAAAAAAAAGAACGTTTCTTTTTTTATAATTTCTCCTGAAGTAGAAAACGTTCCAGTTGCTCTTGAATACCTTCTTTCAAAAAGCTTTCTGCTTCAGCGGTTAATGTCTTGGTAGAGGCTATGATTTCTTGAAACTGAGGTTTATTCGTTTTTAAGTAAGTGCGTAACTGAACGAGAAATTTTCTTACTTGTCCAATTTCTAATCCATCCAGATAACCATTTGTTCCGGTATAAATGGTCATTATCTGTTCTTCC